GTGTTAATGGTCTCACATTATTGGTCTATAGAGAATCAAAGTTAATTTACCAATGAGTCGCGAAATGCTATGGTTCTTCCATATGATTTCAGAAGTTATTCAGAAGTAATTCGTCGAGATCGTGCACCTTTTCTTAATTTATCCAAAAAAATACTAAAAAATATTCTAAAGTGCAGCCGGATAGATCCAATCTATTCTTGAAATAGACAACTCGCACACACTCCCTTTCCAAAAAAAATCAATACACCAACCACTACGGTTAGATTTATTAGATTTGTTGCTAAAATATCGGTATTAAGCCCGAAACTCCCAGCGAATGGCCAGTGAGCTAAAAAAACGAAAGAATGGGTTACATTTTTCATATGCTCTCCTCTTATAGATAGGACGAACAAAGAAGAAAGTTTTTCGATCACTTACTTTGCTCGCCCTTTTTTGATCGGTTTTTTTAATGCAATTTATTTTTTATGCAAATAGATTTAATCTAATAATTTCTTTTAGATTAAGTCTTAGGTCTCGTTTGACCTGTGAAAAATCTCCTTTGTTGAAATGTTCCCAAAATTCCTAAACTAAAAGTAAAAAGACTTTCCACTGTCCTAAACTAAGAACGGAAAGGAAGAGAGCTAGCGTATCCTCTAAATTGAGGATGCTCAACTCAGCCCTTCCTGGGGTTCCTGGGGTATTGTCTGTCCCGATAAATACAAAATTCCCGGAATAATATAATAAATAGGAGTAAAGTATTTATATACTTGTAATTACAGAAGCAAATGCCAATGTACTGAAAAAAAAGAAAAAAGTATCTAATCTAAAGGACTCATTTTCTTTTTTAGGATTAAACAAAAGGGTTTGCAAATAAAAGCGCTAGTGCCACAACCAGTCCATAAATTGTTAAAGCTTCCATAAAAGCTAGACTAAGCAATAAAGTACCTCGTATTTTACCTTCTGCTTCTGGCTGTCTCGCAATACCTTCTACAGCTTGTCCTGCAGCAGTACCTTGACCAACTCCGGGCCCAATAGAAGCAAGCCCTACGGCCAATCCAGCAGCAATAACGGAAGCAGCAGCAATTAGTGGATTCATGGTGAGTTCCTCGTGTCAAAAAAAAAAAAAAAGAAATGGTTAAGGATACAATCAACCAAGAAATTATTACTTCTAACTTCTAAGCTCTATTAGGTAAAAGTAACTAATAAGTACAAATAAATGATAATAGAAATCGTCCGAATTACTTTGAGATCTCGTTTTTCGTTTCTAATCTTAGAGGTAAATCCATATGATTCTCATTATTCTATTTCTCTTTCTTTTCAACCAATTACTCTTTCATCCTTTTTTTACTCTTCGATATCCCTGAGTTCTCATTTTTTCCCCTTCATCTAACATAATAAAAGACGAAATACAGGAGGAACCCCTATTGAAATCGAACTAATCCAAATCCAATAGGAATCAAATCAAGATATACAATTGATAACAATATGCTGCATAGAACTAGATATGGAATCCAATTCCATATAGAAGGGAATTCCATATATCGGATTAGATAATGAATCTAACTTAGGAATAAAAAAATCCCATATACATTTGTTTCTTCTATTTTGTTTGCGTATTTTCTCATTTTCTATTGAATCCGATTCTAAAATCATTCCTTAGAAAGCCGCACAAAAGATGACTGTCTTATAGTCATTAAGGATATAGATCTAACCTGACTCCGCCTCCCTGAATGCATATATACTTTACCTCCTCCGTAATATAGTCTATTCTCTCCCCTACAACTCTAGGTTGTATATTCATACACATTTCGAACTATTTAGTTTTCCAACTAAGAGGATTATCCGGAATCATGCATGAATTGGGCTAAGCTAAAAAAAGACTATTTCGAAAATGAGTCAATTCAATGATGACCTTCCATGGATTCACCTATATAGGCTGCAGCTAAGGTTGCAAAAATAAGAGCTTGAATACCGCTTGTAAATAATCCAAGAAACATGACCGGTATAGGGACTACTAAGGGGACTAAAGAAACAAGAACAACAACGACTAATTCATCCGCCAATATATTTCCGAAAAGTCGAAAACTAAGCGATAATGGTTTTGTGAAATCTTCTAGGATGTTAATTGGTAAAAGGATTGGGGTTGGTTTAATATATTTCTCGAAATAACTCAATCCTTTTTTGCTAAGACCGGCATAAAAATATGCCGCTGATGTTAGTAAAGCTAAAGCAACAGTAGTATTTATATCATTTGTGGGCGCTGCTAATTCCCCATGAGGTAACTCTATAATTTTCCAAGGTAAAAGAGCACCTGACCAATTCGAAACAAAAATAAAAAGGAACATAGTTCCAATAAAGGGAACCCAGGGCCCATATTCTTCTCCAATCTGGGTTTTGCTCAAGTCTCGAATAAACTCAAGGACATATTCGAAGAAATTCTGACTGTCGGTCGGGATGGTTTGTGGATTCCGAACAGCTATGATAACTGAACCTAGCAAAATAGTAATTACGACCCAAGAAGTGATGAGTACTTGGGCATGAATTTGAAAACCTCCTATTTGCCAATAGAAGTGTTGGCCTACTTCTACACCCGATATATCATATAACCCCTTGAATGTTTTAATGGAACATGGTGTAATATTCATATTGTCCTCTGATAAAAATGGAACTTCAAAAAGGAATTCTTTTGATTCAAGCATCTCTTTCTCAACTCAGCAACTTGAAGTATTAATCTTATATTTAGGATAGGATAGGATACCAAGAAATCACATCAGATCATAATATATATCAATACCCCCTAATATATATCAATATTCGCCCTCTCTTATCTATGCAAAACAAAAAAAAAGAATAGTAACTGATCCTATAAATCTACGCAGTTGCTTAAAAATTCACTATTCTTCTTAATCAACGATTTCTTATATAGAGAGAACGGCCCTCAGAAATTGCAAATACTAATTTGTTAAGAATTAATCGAATTGAAGTCATAGTGTCGTCGTTGGCAGGAATCGATATATTCGCGAGATCTGGGTCACAATTTGTATCGACTAAAGAAATAGTAGGAATCCCCAAAATGGCACATTCCCGAAGAGCTATATACTCTTTTTGCTGATCAAGGACGATCACAATGTCAGGCAACCTTGTCATATATTTGATCCCGCCGAGATATCTTTGCAAGGTAGATAATTTTCTCTTTAAGATTGCCGCATCTCTTTTTGGGAGATGGTGGAATTTTCCCATTTTTTCTTCTGCTCTTAAGTCTCTAAATTGAGAAAGTCTAGTTTTGGTAATCGACCAATTCGTTAACATACCACTGAACCACTTTTTATTAACATAATGACAACGAGATCTTATTGCAGCTGATGCTACTAAATCCGCTGCTCTTTTTTTGGTACCAACAATTAAGAAGCTTTTTCCCTGACTTGCTGCATCAAAAACTAAATCACAAGCTTCTGATAAAAAACGAGCTGTTCTAGCGAGATTTGTAATATGAGTACCTTTACGCTTTGCCGAGATGTAAGGGGCCATTTTCGGATTCCATTTCTTAATACCATGACCAAAATGAACTCCTGCTTCTATCATCTCTTTCAAATTTATGTTCCAATATCTTCTTGTCATTTTTTCCACACTTCCTTTTTTTTTCTTTTTTTCATCTTACCATTACGGAATTAATTTCTTTTTGAAGATTAAGAAAGAGCCGAAATAACTTGAAATAAATAATAATTGTTCCGATGGAACCTTCTACTCAGAATTGACCATTGATACACGCTATAAATATAGCCTTAATGAATTAACTCACTTCTTTTACCTATTTAAATACAAAAAAAATCAGACCTGTTAGCATTCTAAGGTCAAAAGTATAGTTTAAATTAAAGTAAAAAAAAAATTGCTTTATGTATACTTAAATCGTATAAATAGGGGTAAACGGGGCTTCTGATGTCTCATAGAAATTGTTTGTTACGTCAGAATCAGAAGAAACTAATTCTGTATGGAGAAACAAAATATCTCTCATTTCCGACGCGAATAGATTTTTTTTTTGAATTTCGAAATAAAGGTTCTTGTCTTGTGGGGAACGATGCACAAATTTTTGGAATCCAGTACCAACAGGTATAATCCCCCCCAGAACTACATTTTCTTTCAGGCCTTTCAACCAATCAATACGACCTCGTAGGGCAGCTTTTGCTAAAACTCGAGCAGTTTCTTGAAAACTTGCTTCAGATATGAAACTTTGGGTATTCAGGGAAGCCCTTGTTATTCCCAATAAGATTGCCCGATAATAGATCGATTCATCTAAAGCCCGCCCTGCTCGTTCCGCTCGCAATAGTCCTATTAATTCCCCAGGTAAAAAAACATTAGACATTCCATCTTCGGAAACCCTTACTTTTGATGTTACTTGGCGTATAATAATCTCTATATGTCTATTATGGATCTGTACCCCTTGGGATCGATAAACCTTTTGTATCTTATTAACCAAAGAGATGCGACTTTGGGCTATGGTTAGCTCAGCTCCAATCAAGAATCCCCAGGGAACCCCAAGAATTCTTGGTATACGTTCATTCCAATCCTCAATTCTCCTTTCGAGATTCGACGATAGTGAATCAATTGAACGCGCTTCGAAGATTTGTTCTACTTTTGGAAGACCTTGCGTTATATCACTAGATCTTGATTTTTCATATATAAACGTAACTAACCTATCTCCTTTGTAAAGGATTTTTCCATAATGACCATGAACAGTTGCTCCTATAGTGGCCAAATAAGGCTTAGCTCCTCTTAGAACAAAGGAGTCCGTATTAACAATGAAAATTTGACCTGATTTTTTTATGTGCGATTTAAATAGACATACATTTTTAGAAATAAATTGTCCAAGGTGAATTATTGCCGATGTCTCTTCCCACGAGTCATGATGGAGAAAGTGCCAATTCAAATGGAATGGCTCCAACATGATGTTACTGTCGAAATTCGAAATCCTTTGATTTTCGTCTATTAAAGAGTATTTAAGTTCTTGAAGTACTTGGAAGGTTTGTTTCAAATTTTCAAAGAACAAGTATTTTTTTAACAAGATCCGATTATGTGTTAATAAATAGTAAAATGAAGAAAAATTTGATATACTAGGTACAATAGCGCCTAAGAGCCCAAAAATATCTCGAATAGAAATTCTAGGATTCGATTCTTTTACCACATTGGGATATTTTGAATTCTTGAATAAACCAATTCGAAAACAATTGGATGCCGACAAAATCATCAAAGATGGATATTCTTTATTTCGATTCAACAAGGTGCCAATAGCTTCTTGATGTTGGCTAAGCGATTGAATCTTCGCCTTGGAATAAAAGGAATTGGTATTGTTGCGATCTAACCTATTATTGGGAATCAGTCCTACACTTGTCCTATCATACCTTCTTCGTGTATATGAAGTAGTAGACTTGACTAATTCAATTCTTAGGAAATCGCGAATCAGATCATTTGTTCTTACCTCAACAAGAGAAGCAAGGGCCCCCTCTTTTTCTTCGTGTTCCCAATTCACTACTAAGCAAGTTCGAACGAATTGACTATTCGTGTGATAAATTCTTTGAGTTAACTTGCTATTTTCATGAGAAATAAAATTGACAAGTAGAAGTTGGAGATTATCCTCTTCTTGCAGGAGATCCTGCGGGAAAAGTGTTGCTAAATTTCTCCCTTCGTCCATTTGATATGCGATTGCAGGTCGAACCGAAACAAAATACTTTTCCTTGCTTTTGAGAATTTTTTTCCGTTGAACATAAACCCAATTTTTCCTTTTTTTTGATTCCTTAGAGTCTTTTTTTTCTCTTTCTGGTGGTATCAAACTGCCACCTAATATCTTATCCGCCTCTTCAGGAAAATGAATATCTCCGGAAAAGATTTTGAGTTCTGTATGGCTTTTTTTTCTCTTCACTCGGACCAATCCGCCTAGTCGACTTCTTGTATTTTTTGTGAGTTGTGTATCGACTCCAATAATACTATTGTCAAGTACCTTTAGGGGTGAGGATCTCGGCAAGATATGCAGTTCTTGAAGAATGAAAAAAAACCGATCGACTTCTTTTTGGTATTTTAGACTAAATTCTTTTGTTCCTCGATGCTCAATAAACCCCTCTTTTTTTAAGATGGAATCTTCCTCCGGGCTCCCATATTCGTCTTCTGAGTCTTCCTCTGAATCTTCTTCTAAAGTCCCATATTCTTCTTCTGAGTCTTCCTCTAGAGTCCTATATTTGTCTTCTAGGATTTCATATTCACCCTCTCCCTCTCGGGTCTTATATTCGTTCTCTGGGCTCCCGTATTCTTCCTCTGAGTCTTTCTCTAGAGTCCTATATTCGTCCTCTAGGATCCCATATTCATCTTCTAGGGTTTCGTATTCGTCCTCTAGAGTCCTATATTTGTCTTCTAGGATTTCATATTTGCCCTCTCCCTCTCGGGCCTTATATTCGTTCTCTGGGCTCTCATATTCGTCCTCTGAGTCTTCTTCTCGAGTCCTATACTCTTCCTCTCGAGTCCTATACTCTTCTTCTAGGGTCCGATATTCTTCTTCTAGGGTCCTATATCTAAATTTCACAATTCCTGAACCCCTTTTATCTTTTCTGTATCGTGGATCGTCAAAATAAGCAAAAATAGTATTTCTACGTAAAACACCCATAAAGGGTATTTCAATTGAAATACCCGAACAGGATATTAGCTCTTTCTCTTGTTCTTGATGATATTGTAATGGAACGACGAACCTATTTCTTCGCTTTTTCGCCAACAAATCTGAGTCTTCTTGAAGAATAGAAGGATAGACAAAATTCCAATGACCGTTGGACACGATTCGATCTGGCGTTAAATAATCAAGAATTTCCCTATCTTTTTTACCAAAAGTATCCAACAGTCTATGGCTTACTTGATCATTAGCCATTGATAGGTCAAAGATATATGTTCCATGAACAGAAAAAGAATAAGTATTAATTTGATCTTGATCCTTGTGGAGCGAAAAAGATGCTATACTGGATCTGCACATACTTACTGACAATATCCATAAATGGCTTGTTTTTGGTAATCGACGAAGATTACCATATTGATATTCGGGCGCATGGTAAACATCAGTACTCCAGTGCATTTCCCCGTCTGATTCGGAATAAATATGCTTTTGTATCTTTTCTTTAAAATGCAAAGTAGACGTTCCGGCACGAATCTCCGCAATTACTTGTTCGGATTCTACATATTGATCATTTTGCACTAGAATCAAGCTTTTTAACGGAATATTCACACTATGTAAAATATCCTGACTCTGAATAGTTACATGCAAGTCTATATAGCATAGAAAAGCAGGTTGTCCATGACGGGTACGTGTGGGGTGAACTAAATCCTCATTGAATTGGATTTTTCCATTCGAGGGGGATCGTACAAGGTCGGCAGTACCCCCTGTGAATACTCCACCAGTATGAAAAGTTCTTAATGTTAGTTGAGTCCCTGGCTCCCCAATTGATTGACCCGCAATAATACCTACAGCTTCCCCCAATTCGACCAGATCCCCATGAGTGGGACTCCGCCCATAACATAATTGACAGATCCAAGATGTGCTCCGGCAAGTAAAGGGGGTTCTAATATATATTGGTTGTGCTCGAAACGGTTGTGCTCGAAAGGCAGTTATGAATCGATTGACTAATCCAATTCCAATATCTTGATTTCGAGCAGCAATGCATCGCGAACCAATATATATATCGTCTGCTAATACACGACCAATTAGTGTTTGGACAAAAATTTTTTCCGTCATCCCATTTTGAGGACTCACAGAAATACCTCGGATAGTACCACAATCTCTTCTACGCACAATAATATGTTGAACCACTTCAACAAGTCTACGTGTAAGATAGCCAGCATCCGCTGTTCGTACAGCAGTATCTACAACCCCTTTTCGGGCTCCGTAGCAGGAAATTATATATTCTGTCAAAGAAAGTCCCTCGCGTAAATTGCTTTGAATAGGTAAATCAATCATTTGTCCTTGAGGATCCGCCATTAACCCTCTCATACCTACTAATTGGTGTACCTGAGATGCATTTCCTCTGGCTCCTGAAAAAGACATTAGATAGACTGGATTAGAAGGATCCGTTATTCGAAAATTAGAATTCATTTCTTGTTTCAAATATTCACTTGTAGCATACCATATCTCAACGGATTGACGTAATTTTTCTACCGCGTGTACAGCCCCATAATAATAGTGTTTCTCCAAAAGAAAACTCTGTTGTTCCGCATCTTGGACTAACCATCCTTTAGAGGGTATTGTTAAAAGATCCTCGATTCCTAAAGAAATTGATGTAGTAGTGGCTTGATGGAAGCCCAGAGTCTTTATTTGATCCAGTATATGGGATGTATATCCCATTCCGAAATGATCTATTAATCTGCTAATAAGTCGTTTCATAGCAGTTCCGTCTATTTCTTTATTATGAAAGACCAAGTTGGCCCGTTCCGCCATACATAAGTACCCCCTTTTTTAGCTGAGTAGGATTCGACAATTTCTGAGTAGGATTCGACAATGGGCCTGAGTCAGTGATTCGAAAACTTAATTTACTCCCTTTCCTCAATCTGGATTTGCGCGGCAAAAAAGATGGTACTAGTGAAATCGGAATGCCCCCCGAAAGGGGCATCGCCGAATCTAACTTCCTTCTTTAGATAGTGTATGAATAGGCCCGACTAAATCCTTGTATGGCTTCCTCTATTTCTCTATAAAAAGAAATATGACCAAGAGTGGTTCGAATGTATATAGAACGGATTTCTTTTTTTCTATTTCCCACTATCAAATAGTGGCCATAAATCTCATGATAAGTCCCAAAAGATTCATATTGAACTTCAATCGGAACTTCTCTTGACCCAACGATGCGTTGATCTAGTTTCCATCGGAGCCACAAGGGACTGTTTAAACCGATTCGTTTCTGTCTATAAGCTCCCAGTGCATCATAGGAACTAGAAAAATGGGGTTCTTTATCTTTCGTATACTTATAAGAATTGTTATTATTGTAGTTTACTTTTTTATTTGGAGAGTTTCCGCAACTATTATATCTATTTGCACAAATACCTCGACGGTTTCCAATCGTTAATACATAAAGTCCGATAAGCATGTCTTGGGTTGGCACGCAAATAGGATCTCCAATAGCGGGAGACAGGAGATTCATATGAGAAAACATAAGTAAACGGGCTTCCGCCTGAGCTTCCAAGGATAAAGGTAGATGAACAGCCATTTGATCCCCATCAAAGTCCGCATTGAAACCCTTACATACTAATGGATGTAAACAAATAGTACGCCCCTCTACTAAAGTGGGTTGGAAGGCCTGTATGCCTAATCTATGCAGGGTAGGCGCTCTGTTCAACAGTACAGGATGTCCCCGCATAACTTCTTGAAGTATTTCCCATACAATGGGTTCCTTTTCCCAAATTTTCCTTTTAGCAATCCTGACATTAGAAGTAGCACGTTTCGTGATTAAATCGCGAATTACAAATAGCTGAAAAAGCTTTATTGCTATCTCTAGAGGTAATCCACATTGATGTAATGAAAGCGAAGGACCCACAACAATGACAGAACGCCCCGAGTAATCGACCCGTTTTCCAAGCAGAGTCTCGCGAAACCTCCCCTCTTTACCCTCAATTACATCTGAAAGAGATTTGTATACTTTATTGTGACCATCCCTTGTCGGTTGCCCGCGGGACCCACTATCAAGAAGTGTATCCACAGCTTCTTGTACCAATTTTTCCTGGCACATTACTAAATCTGCTGGTGCTAATTCACTTCTTTTTAATAGATAGGCAAGGTTGTTGTTCCGACGGATAACTCTCTTATAAAGTTCATTAATATCCGAAGTCACTACTTTATCCCCAGACCTATAAACAATGGGTCTCAATTCGGGAGGAAGAACCGGTAATAAGCACAAAACCATCCATTCTGGTTCTACATTTGTTTGAATAAAATGTTTCGCCAATTGCATGCGTCTAATCAAAAAAACTTTTCTTATTCGTCTTTTTCTATCTTCCCATTCATCTCCACTATACCCCTCGTCTTCTAATTCTTTCCATTCAACCAAGGAATTCTCTATAATAATTCGCAAATCCAAATCTGCTAATTGTTCTCTAATAGCACCTGCTCCTGTCGCAATTTCCCGATTTCGAAATGTTGCAAAGCCTGGGGTAGAAAAAAAGGGAGAAATACTGTGGTTACAGGATGAGATTTCATCTTCGAATAAACCCCGTAATCGTAAGAAAGTAGGTTTTTTAGCACTGGGCCTAGCAAAAGAGAAATCGCCATATACTAGGCCCTCCAATTTCTTAAGGGGTTTATCTAAAAGATTCGCGATATAACTAGGAAGACCTTTCAAATACCACACATGAGTCACCGGACATGCCAGTTTTATGTAGCCCATTTGATATCTTCGTATCCGAGAATCAACAAATTCTACCCCGCATTTTTGACAAAATCTTTCGTCTTCGTTTTCAGCTACACTCGCTCGAGAATTTCCACAAGCACAAATTCCGCTTTTTATAGGTCCAAAGATTCTTTCGCAAAACAATCCATCTTTTTCTGGTTTATCGGTTTTATAATGAAAAGTGGAGGGCCTTGTGACTTCGCCAACGACTTCCCCATTAGGTAGGATTTTTTTAGCCCAAGCCCTTATTTGTTGAGGGGAAACGAGTCCAATTTGAAGTTGTTTATGTTTATATTGGTCAATCATAAAATAGAAATAAGAAAAGAATTTATATTTATTCCGATCAAACATCCTCCCTATTAACCTGGAAGTTCTTCTCAGATACAAGGAAATGGTTCAGTTCTAGAGCCAAAGATCGTAGTTCTCGAACGAGCACTCGAAAAGATTCTGGAGGATCCTCGTGATTAGGCACTCTTTTTCCCCAGATCGTAGCATTAAGTATTTCTTGGCGAGCTATAAGATGATCAGATTTATAAGTAAGTATCTCTTGTAAAATATGAGCAACACCAAATCCTTCTAAAGCCCAAACTTCCATTTCTCCTACTCGTTGTCCCCCTTGCTTGGCTCTTCCTCTAACGGGTTGTTGGGTAACAAGTGAGTAGGGCCCAGTAGAACGTCCATGAATTTTCTCATCAACTTGATGAATTAATTTTAAGATATAGGACTTCCCTATTAGAACAGGCTGTTCGAAGGGATCTCCTGTTCTTCCATCAAATATTCTGCTTTTTCCCGGGTACTCGGGTTCAAATACCCATGGATTTTTTGTTTGTTTACTGGCTTCATATAATTCCGAAAACACAAGTTTTCTTGAAGCCTCTTGCTCATATCTCTCATCAAAGGGTGCTATTCTATAATGTTTCTTTAGCAGATCCCCTGCTAATCCGAGTGAACTTTCAAATATTTGTCCCACATTCATTCGTGAGGGTACTCCTAAGGGATTGAAGACCATATCAACAGGTGTTCCATCTTGCAAATAGGGCATATCTTGCCTAGGCAAAATTTTGGAAATGATCCCCTTATTCCCGTGTCTTCCGGCTACTTTATCCCCAACTTTGATTTCACGTTTCTGTAAAATATATACACGAACCATTATGTCAAGGGGGTCCCTCTGGATCCATTTCACATCGATAACGCGCCCTCTTCCACCTATAGGTAGTTTGAGAGAAGTTTCTTTTGAAGTGGATACCTCAAGACCGAAAATAGCCCGTAATAATCCAGCTTCCGCGATATAGGACGATTCGCTCGCTATCTGAGGCGTTAATTTACCTACTAAAATATCGCCAGTTTCTACCCAGGATCCCAACTTCACAACTCCATTTCTGTCCAAATTGCGGAGTAAATGTTCTTCTAGATGTGGTATTTCTTTAGTGATTTTTTCAGCGGAGCCTTGGCTTGTCGTATCCGTCTGAATTTCATATTTTCGGATGTGAAAAGAAGTATAAATATCCTCATATACCAAACGTTCGCTAATTAGTACTGCGTCTTCAAAATTGTAACCCTCCCAGGGCATATAAGCTACTAAAATGTTTTTTCCTAAAGCAAGTTCCCCACCAACTGTAGCTGCTCCCTCCGCTAAAATTTGCCCTTTTTTAATGGATTTACCCCGCGTAACCCGAGGTTTTTGGTGCATACAAGTATTTTTGTTAGAGCGCCGATGGGCAACTAAAGGAATACTTATAGTCTTCCCACTACTTGATAAAAGTATCTTATGACTATCACTAGAAATGATCTTTCCCTCGCGTTCGGCTATAACGGAAACCCTCGAATCTAGAGCTGTTTGGCGTTCCAATCCAGTTCCAACAATGCACTTCTCGGACTGAGAAAGTGGAACTGCTTGGCGTTGCATATTAGAACTCATTAAAGCCCGATTCGCATCATTATGCTCAATAAAAGGAATGAGAGAACCCCCAATAGAAAAATATTGGAAAGGGAAAATACTTCTAACATGAATCTGTTCCCATGCAATAGTCAGGAATTCTTGACGGTATCTAGCTGGAACAACCTGTTCTTCCTGAATACCCTGATTCAAGGACAAAGAATTTCCTGCTGCTATCATATAATATTCATCTCTATTTGGTGATAAATAAACCACCTGTCTCTCTTTTTTTTCTTTTGCTTTCTCAGATATTTCATAAAACGGACTCTCTATGGATCCCCACCAGTGATCAATTCTCGCATGAATAGCTAACGATCCGGTAAGTCCAACATTGATTCCTTCGGACGTGTCAATTGGACAAATACGCCCATAGTGACTCGGATGAATATCTCGGCTCCGAAAACTTGCAGTTCTCCCCGTCAATCCTCCAGGACCCAAACAACTCACTTTTCGTCCATGAACCGTTTGTGTCAATGGATTGGTTTGATCAAAAACTTGAGATAAGGGATATGTGCCAAAAAAGGTCTCATAAGTAGTTATTAATAAAATCGAAGTTGAAGTTGGAGTTACCAAAGTTTGTGGAGTCGGTTTCGATTGACGTATGAATACTCTACGGATAGTTTTTTGAACCGCATGTTGTAAACGGCCAAGAGCCAGTCCGAATTGATCTTGTAACAGATCCGCAACCGAACGAATACGTTTATTTTTCAAGTGATTCATATCGTCATCGTCAAGTATACCCGTTCCAAATTTCATTCCAATCAAATGATCCGTAGCGGCCAATACATCTCGTGGTAACAAGAATGTATTGTTCTGAGGGATATCAAGATTCAGTCTCCGATTCATATTTCGTCGACCAACTCTTCCTAATTCACATTTTTGTTGAAAAAATTTCTTTTGTAATTCCTCGCATAAGGATTCCGAAAATACCAGGTCCCCACCTACACAAGCAAATTGTTGATAAAACTCCAAAATAGCTTTTTCTTTTGACTCAATCCTCTTCTTCTCCTTAGCATTCGGGAAAGACAAGAAAATTTCGGGGTAGGAAACATTATCTAAAATTTCTCTTAGATTTGAACCCATAGCTGATGATAGAACTAAAATAGATATCTTTTGTTTTCTACTCACGCGAGCCCATATCCTTTCTTTTTTATCAATTGCTAATTCCGACCTTCCTCCCCAATCTGATATTATAGTCCCGGTGTATATAGAAATTCCCTTGTGGTCTAATTCCGAGCGGTAGTAAATACCAGGACTTAGCAATATTTGATTGATCACAATTCGGTATATTCCATTTATTATAAAGGTTCCTAAGGAATTCATTATAGGAATGCTTCCAATAGAAATGGTTTGCTTTTGCACATCGAAACCAAAAATTAATCTCGCAGATACATATAATTCGGAAGAATAGGTGAGTGATTCATACACAGCATCCCTTTCTTTTATCGAGGGTTCTAGCAATTGATATCCTTTCGCAAATAATTGAAATGCAATTTCGTGATCTGGATCTTTAATTGTTGGAAACTTCTCAAGTTCTTCTGCCAAGCCTTGATTAATGAATCTACAAAATCCCTCGAATTGGATCTGACTAAATCCGGGTATTGTGGACATTCCCTCATTTCCATTCCGGAGCATTTTAATCTTAAGTTTCCTATTTATCGAAGAAAAATTCCATTATCAGCTCACTTTTCATCAATCCCTACGGATCAATCTAGCAATCATGGAATCTATATTCTGTTTACTGAATCACATGAAATTCTAGGGAACTCCACATATGTATTTCATATATGTATTTCATACATATGAATAGAGACAATTTCGACGAAAATTCGAATTTAGCAGGGGTAGAAATCAAATAAAAATGAATTGATAAAACAGTCCTAGAGAAAAATTCTGCCACTTAAACTTTATGAGAAAAAGATTGTATAGCAAAGATTTCTCGTTTTATCTCCTTTCTATGAAAGGGATAAAGCCATAATAATTTATAAGCACTAGAAAGTTTGACTTTAGAATAGCACGCTTAGTTTCATTTTCAAAAAGAATTTGAGGGTTCTTTTTTGTTTCGTAGTAGTAGAGAATTGCTGGAAAATAAAGGATTTCGTTGTAGAATCCTAAAATAAAGTATTTACTTTATTTTTGAAGTACTTGCCAATCTAGTTATCCACCTATCTACATATCCTTTCTTTTATCATAATTGCACTTAGTTGGGCCAAGAAGGCCAAGTCATAATCTATATCAGAGCAAATTCCCTCTTTTTTTTATTCAAGATATTTAACGCAATGAAAAATGAAAACACGATTCCCCATAGGGATATTTACATAAGGGGGATCCATGGATAATAATGCTGTTTAGACCTGGAATTTCCTTATATACAGATTACGGAAACATTTTTTCTTTATGCCATTCATTAAAAATAATGGAGGGGGGGAGAATACCGATTTAAGAGTCGTTCACTACTGCAATTCAAAAAAAAGAAAATTTAAATTATAGTTAAAGGTTCTAATTTGTTCTGAATTTTGCAGCCTGTGACTGGAAATCCACTTTTTATCCTTTGTCATGTCAATAGAATAGAAAGAAAAGGGAAGTTTTCTAGTGTTAGCAATGTGTGTTTTAAGATAGAATCCATCGAGGAGAATAAGTGAAACTGGATCCAAAAAAGCAGAAATTCTTTTTTTTGAAAAAGATTAGAAAAAAGTAAGTAGAATTAGATTCAAAATAAAAGAAAAAAGGGTTTTAATAAAAAAATGTAAATGAATACTTGTTCTTTTCTCGATTTTAGAGCGGATTTTTTGGCGGCATGGCCAAGTGGTAAGGCAGGGGACTGCAAATCCTTTACCCCCAGTTCAAATCTGGGTGCCGCCTAATCAATAAAATACTTAGGATTTGATTTATAGTATTGATCAAATCCTACAAATTCCTACCTCTATAAGTTGAGGCACGAGAGTAACTAGGTCTGGCGATACTGGATTTGGAGAATCCATACCATAGTTCTATCCTCAAACTAGGGTTTGTTTTGTCGGCAGTGGTCCAAACGGATACCAATAGGGATGAGGTAGCGTTTCCTTATTCTTTTATTAATTTAAATTGATTCGATTCTGGATTATGATACATTTTTTTATGGTACATCTTACTACATACACTTCGTACATCTTATGCTACCTACATACACTAAAGTAAAGGCTACTTATTCTGTCGAGAATTAGATTGAATAGGCTGATCAAAAATGAATTTCGGGGTTGTGGATAGGGCTTCCTCACTCTTTCATAGAAAGATAGAAAGCGGGGCAGTAGGGTTTAGGTCAAAAATAAACATGGGTAAGGTAGGTATCCTATAAATATTTATCTATCCTAATTTTATGGTATATTCTTACGCCCTTTGCTTATAAAAAAAGTAACAAACGGAAGAAAAAATCTCTCTATTTCCGCGTCTTCTATTCAGGACATCCCCCTACGTTTTTTAGGGAAAGGGCTATGTATCATATTTATACTTAATGCTCTCCAATTCTACCAGAAATCATATAAGAAATTGTTAGGAGTAAATTCCTTTAACGGATTCATCCATAGTCTTAGGGCAGAATGGCCTTTTGACTCTGTACCCTTAATTCCACTATGATTATTGATCAATAGTAGAAGAATTCCTTCATAGAAATAGGAGACATAATTTACATGGATATAGTAAGTCTCGCTTGGGCTGCTTTAATGGTAGTCTTTACATTTTCTCTTTCACTAGTAGTATGGGGGAGGAGTGGACTTTAGGGATACTACCAATTGATTGAGTAGTCGAATTGTAGTATCAACTCTTTCTTTAGTTTTGTTTCACTCTTGTAAGAAACTCTTTTAAGAAAGTAAGAAAGAGTCGTTCTATTCTACTATGTTCTATTCCAGTATAATAGAATAGAAAGGGCTTTTATAGTAATTCAGAATTTCTATTCTACTAGAAGTGGCGAGTAAAAAGAAAGTTCTATACATAAGAAAATTAAACTTTCTTACACGAAGCTATTCACAACATATCGCACATTTTCCATTTATACTATTTTCTTATTCTTAGAAAATTTTTTCAGTTCTTTTTTTTTTTTGAAGGATCTCAATTGAAGCATCTCGCCCCATTTTTTGAAAGATTCGTAGGGTTTTTCCTTTTACTTTTTTCTTTTACTATAGTCTATTCGCGTATTATTTTTCTACCCCTCCATGGATTCTTTCGATGAAAAATTGTCTTCTATTTTTTTTATTTTGACTTGATTGAAATTAAGTGGATGCAGTGAAAAAAGCAGTTGAATTAGACTACTATTTCAATCTACTAATCGATTCGATGTAGATTCAAGATAATATAATAGAGAGAATCATAATCTAAAGTGTGGTAGCTCTTTCTACCACACTTTAGATTATGATTCCAACTGGATCCTTTCATTTAAGACTTGGATTTTTATTTTCTTTAATCTTTTTTCATTTCTTCAATGATTAATTGGAATTCCAATTAATCATTTTGGCTGGCTGTTTTTACATAAATAATAAGTAAAAAGGCAGTAGGAACTAGAATGAACAATGCAGTAGCAATAAATGCGAGAATATTGACTTCCATAACCTCTTTATTTTTTTTTTCAATAACTCGGGATGTAATCCCATAGAGAGGGAAAAGGGGTATCCTGTAAATTTAAGGGGAGGACTTGCATTCTGATAATACTGAATCAATTCAATATTATGAATATTGGATCTATCAAATCAATTCATGGTTGATAGTGGAATAATATAACATAGGAAGATCCCTTATCCATACTAAGACAAAAATAGGTTTTTTGATTGGATTCGAAACTCCCTCTATTCTATTTTTCATTCTTCTCTACTTTTGCTTTTCTATATGTATAACCAAAAATCTTTCTTATCTTATCCAATTTCCCTTCCTTTTTCTTATAGTTATACATACAATTATGTATGTATTATATGACCCATATAAAGTGGGTCACATAGACATCCAAATAAACAGTAGAAGTAGAAATGAGATGGAGAAAAGGGGATTTAAAATTTGAATTTAGGAAAAAGAGTGTTTGCTTAGTTTTTTTTATTAGGTTACTATCAATATCTGCTTTTTGGGGTCTAAAGATGAGAGCGGATCTATAAAAAAAGGAGTCGGCAAATGGAGTGAGAATGAGGTCGATTCTTTCCAATTATTCATTGAACATACACAAAGAAAGTTGGAACTATAAAATGGAAGGGGTGTGATTTAACCCCCAAAACAAAAAGGAACTAATTAGATTAAATTCATTCTCTAACAATAAACGAATACGGTTTATGTATGGATTTCGGTAAAATACCGGTACTCTATTCCATAAGTACCGAATAGTAAGTTAAGATGAGGACGGTATCATCATAAAAATAGAGTAATATCCTAAATTATACTAATCCACGTATGATAGCCTTTCCTTATCAACCAGAAGTAGTGATAAAAAAAATTCCTATACTGCTCTCTTTTTACTGAGAAATGCGAAATAAAAAAAGTGAAGTAAGGGTACCCCATAGATATTTGATGTTGCCTCCTGCTCCCCCCTTTTTCATTAAAAATTTCCATGAAAAAAAAGAAAGATGAATTTGTCCATTCATTCAACCCTAGTTCGGGACTGACGGGGCTCGAACCCGCAGCTTCCGCCTTGACAGGGCGGTGCTCTGACCAATTGAACTACAATCCCTGCGGGGTGTATGGCATACCTATTCTTAAATAGAACCATAAGAAGATTCGATTCGTCTGTCGTGCTATAAGAAATAGACGAATCATATACTACATACCCACATATCCTATGTGGGTATAGTGAGAGTGGCATAACTAGTATGTCGCGGTTTTTTATCCCTAAAAATAAATGATAATCTGCCTTTCCATAAGAAAAACTCTTTTCTTTGTCTTTTCTTTATAAGATAAAGAATCAGAGAGATATGGATTAGTAAAAAATTTACCCATATCTCTTTATCCTTTATTTCTATGGATCAGACATTTTTTTTCTTCCATACAAAATAATGGATTTAGTTCATATTCACGAAGCCCTAGATTTTTGGGCCGAGCTGGATTTGAACCAGCGTAGACATATCGTCAACGAATTTACAGTCCGTCCCCATTAACCGCTCGGGCATCGACCCAGGAAGAATTTTTTCTAGGCTTTTTGATAATCTATGATTAACCTCTTTTTATAATACTCCCTACCCCCAGGGGAAGTCGAATCCCCGCTGCCTCCTTGAAAGAGAGATGTCCTGAACCACTAGACGATAGGGGCATCACTAGACGATAGCGCCATATACAACCACTCGTCATTATACTATAATGATAGTATGAGCAGTTTTTTTGAATTGTCAATATACTCGAAGAGTATAACTAGATCAAAGGAAAGAGTCTTTCCTTTTCTGTTATGCTTTCATAAGATTTTTTTAGTTGAGGGTTAGGTTAATTCACGGATCATCCCCTACTTTTTAAGGAAATTCGTTTAAAGGGTATAGAATAAGAATAGATTAATAAAAAGGAGTCTAGATTAGTTCAGTACAGGTATTGATTTGATTGCTCTAACAGGAAAAACAGTCCAATTTCATTTCTTTTTTGCAATTTGCACTCTGTGCTTCGTTTAGTGTTCAGACCAAAAATGTTGGCATCTCGCACTAAACTAAGTCATAAAATTCACGAAAAATGGAGACATAAAAAAAAAAAAATGAATGGATTTTGTGGATAAAGTACTTTCTTGGATTCGAACCGATGACTTACGTCTTACCAAAGCATAACTCTACCACTAAGCGAAAAGCCCTTTATCGGATTTGAACCGATGACTTATGCCTTACCATGGCATTACTCTACCACTGAGTTAAAAGGGCTTTTTCTTCAATAATTAGCCACTTTCATTTACTATTATGGGTCTACTGCGTAATGTACATATTATATGTATATATTAATGTACATAATATATGTATATATAGAGATATATGTAGAGATTTTATTTTATATATATCGAGATCTTGCACAAAGTAGAGGTATTATATTTTTATATAAATAAATACATATAACGTATAATAAAATACGTGAACAGAGAGTTGACACACTCAAAAATTATTATATATATTGGATACACTTGAAGATGAAGAAGGTGAATAAGTTCATAGGTATGTAAACACGATCTCGGAAAACTCACCAAAGCCCGGAAGTTCCTTTTTTTTAAGAGGAGAACAAATATGTATCAATTGTTGAATCGGATATAACAATGGGCCAAAAATGCCAAAGAGGCAATTAAGAACTGCTGTTAAAAAAATGATAGACTTTGTTTTTTTTTATCTTTAGGCTATTCACTTTTGACGTGCTAAGAATGTTCTGCAGAATTAGGGACTTTTTTCTTCTATTGGCCGATCTTATTTATGATGAGAACTTTCGCCATTTATGTTTTATTTCCCCTAATTCTAATTGGATGGGGTATAAAGGAATTTGCGCTCTTCATATACCCATATGCATATGGCTGGGTATTAATTTTCAGTGATATACTTCTTATCTGTTTTGGTGAGAGGTTGAAACATTTTTTAACAGGCATCTTTTGGAAAAAGTTTTGGACGGATTTGTTTAAACTATTTTCAACTGGTACCCCTTGGAAATGGGATCCTTGACTATTCTACAAGGATTCTAGTGAATTTGGAACAAAACTATGTTGGAGTTAATTTTATTCTAAAAAGTTGGCAGTCGAATTTCTACTGCAGAGTAGAAAAATTATACTACTGCCTACCCAACAAAAAATAAAAACCATATCCTACATACCTAACTCCTCCTGGTTCAGGGTTTTCTGTTTCCGAACACTAGAAAAAGAGGATTTTGGATTTCTGATCCTAGGGTGAAAAGGAAGGGAACAGATACCCAATATGATTCTTAGGAGGAACATTTTGGTAATGGTCTTGGTCCTCTATGCTTTTTTTATGTGTTTTTAGCTTAGTTCTATTCATCTTCTTTGATTCTTTTAAACAAGAATTTAATAAACTAGAATTGAGTGGAAAAGAAGAGAGGAAATTAGTAAATGGGGAGGATCCACTAACCAGAGACTTTCCAGATCCTCTTTATGAAGAGTTTGAGGAGTCCTCATCAGAGTCCTCTGATGTAAATTTTCATCAGTTAAATCTGTCGATTCCTATCCGCTTTTCTTTTAAGTTATTACTCTTTGTTTGTTGCTTCTCTCAAGTGATAGAGGAAGTCTATGATGAATTTTTAAAGTCATCTCACTCCTTTCCTATGGCTCGTATTTCATGATAAGTGGAGGAAGAAAACATCTTTACCGATTTATTTGTTCAATTCTGAACAAAAAAGAAAAGGAAGAAAGGGATTTATGGGGACTGTACTACCCCCTATATCTCTTAGTGTATATTGTAGGAATAATCAAACTATTTCTTACAACAATCTGGCACATTTACGTCCTCACAAATAATGATCCTTGTAGTCATAACTGTAGAATAGATCCTAATCAAAATGCATACATTTGGTTCATACACAATTGGCATGGTAAGAAGAGATGTATTTTACAGACTAGAGAGGGGTTATCTAAATCCTAAAGTAAAGGCTCGCGATTGAAGTACCAACCGCCCACTGCCATAAACTTTCTCTGTTTGATTTGATAAGGTTGAATTAGTCTCCTTCTCGAATGGCTACCCTTGACAAAGGGGTAGCGTTGGTATCATAATCTACATGTAGCGGGTATAGTTTAGTGGTAAAAGTGTGATTCGTTCTATTAATAACTGAATTTGAAATGATATACTTAAGGCATCCTTAAGTTTTTTATATTCATATTCCGATGAAAACTTTAGTTCTTATAAAGGATTTAATCCCTTTCCTCTCAATAGCATATTGAGGAAGAATATAGATTCTCGCGATTAGTATCCAAAGACTAATTGAATTTGCATCCCAAAATACAAATTCGATTATGAGTACAGAGTCGCGAAGCATAATTTTGCATTTTAAGTATTCCGATTGAATAAATATGAGTAAAGGATCTATGGATGAAGATACAAAAAAGTTTATTTCCAACCGTAACTAAATCTTCTTTTGTTTAAAAAGGAAATAGAAGCCCAATAGCTAAAAAACGATGGTTTTGGTTTACTAGAACCGTGAGTATATTGTTTCAGCTCGGTGGAAACCCAACTCTTTTCCTCAGGATCTCTTGAATGAAATTAGGGAACGAAGTAAGTAGATTAGATAGATATTTAGGAGAATTTCTATCTCCTACTCTATAGGGATCATCTAGAAAGCGGAGAGCTTTGGTTCCATTCAGACAGAAAAGCTGACATAGATGTTAAGTGGTGAGAATATCCATAAAGGAGCCGAATGAAATCAAAATTTCATGTTCGGTTTTGAATTAGAGACGTTAAAAAAAATCAACCAACGTCGACTATAACCCCTAGCCTTCCAAGCTAACGATGCGGGTTCGATTCCCGCTACCCGCTCCATTTTGTAGAAAAAGACTATTCTATTTGTTTGTCTAGACATGGTAGAGACTTGTATTCAACCTTTTTCTTTTTCGTCCACCTGTTTTCGGCCCTATAGAGCGGAGTAGAGCAGTTTGGTAGCTCACGAGGCTCATAACCTTGAGGTCACGGGTTCGATTCCCGTCTCCGCACTTAGCAGTCCGTATAAATGGACTATTCTATTTGTATAAATCTATTCTATTTGTATAGATATGGTAGAGGTCTATATCCAACTCTTTTTTTTTTTATTCAGCAGGCAGAAAAAAATGAAAGAAAAGCATAGCCTATCCCCTTTAAAAACCATTTGTCTCGGTGAATCCCCGGGTTAGGGAACTTTCTTGGAAAGTTGGATTTTAGCCCCCGAAGCACTCTTTTTTTTTTTTGAGTCGGGTGCAAAGGGAGGATAAGATAGGAAGGATAAGATAGGAAGGGGTACAGTACTAGACTAACAACTACTTAATTTTACTTAAGTACTTAAAGTTAAGTATTCAACTAGACTTTATTTTTTATCATAGTACCTTACTAAATTAAGCTGGCGAGCGACGGGAATCGAACCCGTATCTTCTCCTTGGCAAGGAGATGTTTTACCACTGAACTACGCTCGCTACATTGAACTACACTCGCTACGGCCTATATTTTATAGGGTACATCCACCTGGGTCGACCGTCTATGTCTGGGTCGACCGTTTCATTTTCTATTATAGTTTTCTTTTTATTAATTGTCTGTC